AACCCGAAAGAAAATGGCTGAGGAGAAGTTCCTTTTTGAGGGTCCTCCCGGGAACAGATCCAGTAGAGACGGAGTGGGGCCTGTAGCTCAGAAGGATTAGAGCACGTGGCTACGAACCACGGTGTCGGGGGTTCGAGTCCCTCCTCGCCCAAAGCCTTTAAAGGAAAGGCCCTTGACGTTCCCTCTCGGGGTAGGAAAGTCATGATCCGGATAGCGGACGCAGAGTTATTGAATATTGGATATGGCCATTTGTTGAAATAGCCAAGTATTAATAGCAGAGCTATTACAAGTATTCATTATTTCATAATAGCATAGCGTTCTTCGTTATTAAGAATATTTTTTATTGTGTAAAAATATTTATTTCAAGAAGTAATAGAAACAAAAGAGGTTACCTCTTCTAAGTCAGGGTCAAAGCTTTTAATGAAATTCTTTATTCTTTCATTAAGAGCTAATCCAATCTCCCCAAGTAGGATTCGAACCTACGACCAATCAGTTAACAGCCGACCGCTCTACCACTGAGCTACTGAGGAACAACAGTAGATTCTACCTCTTAGAGTTCAACTTCTGTTCTCAACCCATAAATAATATAAGCCCTAAGCTTCCTTCGTAACTCTCGGAACTTCTTTGTAGTGGCCCTCTCATTTCATATATGATAGATAGTATCTTCATATCATCAATCTATATATATTATATATGGAAGATGATATTTGCATTTCATATATGACCGTATATATTAATGACTATATAATAAAGAATCGTTTGCATTTGGTAAGAAAACCAAAAATCTCCGTAAGATGGAATGGCAATTTAAAAATCTGAAAATCTTAATGATTTTGATTTCGAAATTCTTTCGAATTTCTCATTTATGGACGTTGATAAGATTCTTAATCAGATCCTTTCATTTAGGAAGGAGCACTTTAGGATGGCATAACCTTATGGTTAATAGCGAGGTTCAAGAAAGGCTTACGGTGGATACCTAGGCACTCAGAGATAAAGAAGGGCGTAGCAAATGACGAAATGCTTCGGGGAGTTGCCTTTTTTTTCCTAAAAATAGGAAAGAAATAAAATACATACATAGTAGAAAAAAATCTTTTTCTTGTATTCCATTTATTGACTTTTGAAGTCAAGTCAAAATATCTCGAAATCGGTTTTTGAAATCAACTTTTCTATAGAAGCAGAAAACCATATAGAAACAATACTTATTGATTGATTTCTATGAAGTAAATAAATATCCAGTAACAAGAATATCAGAATAATTATAGTTATTATGACATAATAAAGCAAGCACAAGCATAGATTCGTAGATTCTGATTCCCGCCGTATTTATTTCCCAGTCGTATAAAACTAAAGTATTGTATTATTAACCATTTCTTTAGTATTGTATCATTAACCATTTCTTTTTTTAGTGCTTGCAAATCAGGAGCTTATGCCCATATTAATTTTCAAATCTGTATTCAGTAAACTAGCTCAATCGGTCGTCGTAGTCGGATTATCTTATGGATTTTTGACTACTTTGTCCATAGGACCGAGTTATTTCTTTCTTATGCAAACTCGGGTTATGGAAGAAGAGTCCGAGAAAGATATTGCATCGACAACTGGTTTTGTTGTCGGACAACTCATGATGTTCGTATCTGTTTTTTATTTACCTATGCATCTAGCATTGATGCAGCCTTATACAATATATATCCTGGTTGGACTGTATTTTTTCGTTCATGTCGTATCGTCCAAGAACGAAGATTTTTTGGATTATGAATCTGGACCTACTACAAAAAATTTAATACGTAAATGCAGTATTCTTTGTTTCTTTATGAATACTTTTATTCTGCAGATATTTAATGTCTGCATGATACCTAGCTCTACGTTATCGCGATTAGTCGACATTTATATGTTTCGATGCGACAACAAGATTTTATTTCTAATGAGTAGTTTTGTTGCTTGGTTCATTGGTCAAATTTTATTGACCAAATGGTTTGGATTAGTATTCTTATGGATACGGCAAACTTATGCTTATGCTTATGGATCCAAGCAGTATAAAGGCTTTTTATTGCATTGGAAGTTTACTCTGTTAGACTGGACATATATATCTTCAAAGAATCAAGTCTTTCGTATTTTCTCAGTCACCATCTTTATCTTCTATTTAAGTAGAGTACAATATCTCCACTCTCTAGAGGTTGGTAATGCGTACCAGAGAGAAAAAAAAGAAAAAAGGCAGGAAGGAAAAACAACTTTCAAAACGAAGGATACTCAAAAGGATACAAAATTAGTTATACAAGATCAATTAGGTATCCAAGAAATCACTTATTTAGGGATTGAAAAAATATTAGTGACTCAACTTTTTGATTTTAGACGCTTCTATCGTCCATTACGATATATCAGAAATAATTCATTGTACGAGAATTCTGTACAAGGCATTCCTGTACAAAATAATATGGGACAATATTATTTTGGTACATGTGTAAGCGATGGAATCAAAAGAATATCGATGAAATATCGACCAGGTTTCGAGGATTTTTTGGAATGGCTACCAAAACGAATTGCTTTCGTATACTCTTATTTGTTTCAGAAACAAATAAAATTAAGAAGATTATCTCAATCTTCTAAATCTCAGGAATACCTGTATCAAAATTGGATTTCTAAGAATGAACAAAAAAAGTACAATTTAATCAATGAATTGAAAAGTCGAATCAAAGTTCTAGAAGAGAAAGAGGGATTTTTTGTTCTAGATATGCTCGAAAAAAGAACGAGATTATGTAATGATAAGAATGAGCAAAAATGTTTTTCTAAACACAAAGATCCTCTCTTGAACGGACCAAATCGGAATACAATTGACATATCAGAAATAGAACGTTTTCGCAAATGGATAATTACGATTACCAAGAATGAGGATCTAAAAGAAACAATAGAAAAATCAGAAAAGATGGAAGATTCCAAAGAAAAAGAAGAAACGAAAAAGGAATTGGGTAGTATGCCCATACTCATGTTAGATCCAATAACAAGTATCAAATTTATGTCTCCCATCAATCGTTTACGGATGATGGAACGAATAGCAAGAACTTCGAGAACAACTCTCTATACAACAATTGTGACTGAAAAAATTGTAACTGAGAAAAGTAGTGACAAGACTGCAAAAATTACTGAAAAAGTCACAAAAATCCCAAAATTCACAAGAGTGCTGCCGGATATTTTTAAGGATGAATATGCGGAAATGCAGAAAAATGTCCCTACATGGGTAAGGGACCTTAGGGACGCTGTGGAAATTCTTGAAGAAAACTGGGCGGAGGAAGAGGAAGAAGAAGAAAACTGGGATGAAGGCAAAGATGCGGAAGAAGAGGAAGAAGAAGAAAGACCGGATGAAGGCAAAGATGTGGAGGAAGAGGAAGAAGAAGAAGGCGAGCGCGATCCTTATTGGATGGCGGACATTTTTTTAAGAAGATACAAAAACATTCCCATTTATACAATTGATAAGCACGATATAGATGAGGACGGTATAGATGAGGATATGCTTGAGGAGGGTATGCTTGAGGACGAGAAGAAAATGAAGAAGGGTGATATGCTTGAGGACCAGAAGAAAGTTCTTTTTAATAATGATACGAATGATACGGAGTTGGAAGAACAACCAGAACAGGTGACTTTGATACATTACTTGAAAGTTACGGATTTGGATCGCGATTTAATCCAAGGAACCATACGTCCTCTAAGACGGAAAACCGTTACTTGGGACCTGTATCAACCATGCCCGCGTTCTCCGATTTTTTTGGATCGAACAGAAAATGGGATTTCTTCTTTTTTGCGAAGAAGATTTTTTTCCGTTTTTGATCTATTTTTGAAACTCTTTGAAAGGATGAATTTGATTCTTAGGAATTCGGCGGGGAGAAAACTAGAGTGGAAAATCTCGCAGGAGGAAGAGATGGATTCGGAAGAGGAAAAGAAAACCAGGGAGATGGAAAAAAAACAGGAAATAAAACAAAACGAAGAAGACCGCCGTGAACTATTAGGACGAGTTTGGGATGAAAATCAACACATAAGAGGTTTTTTGTTATTAACTCAGTCTTTTCTTAGAAGAAAGATTGTGTTACCTTCTTTGATAATAGCTAAAAATCTTGTCCGGATGATATTATCCCAATCTTCCGAATGGGATGAGGATTTCAAGGAATGTGAAAAGGAAATACACGTTAAATGTACCTATGATGGTCTTGAATTATCCGAAACAGAATTTCCTCAGAATTGGGTATATGAGGGTATTCAGATAAAGATTGTGAATCCTTTCTGTTTGAAACCTTGGCGAAGTCAAAATAGAGAGGAAAAACCACGAAAATCTTGTTTCTTAACAGTTTTGGGAAAGGAAACAAACCTACCTTTTGGGTCTGCCCGAAGACAACCTTCCTTTTTTAGACCCATTTATAAAGCCATTTATAAAGAACTCCAAAAAAAAATGAGAAAAGTGCAAAAAAAATTTTTGCCACTTTTCGAAGTTTTCAAAGAGAAAAAAGGAGGGATCATCCAAAAAGGAAATAAAAGAAAAGTATATGAACCGACTAAAAATGGAAAAGATTCCAAAATCGTTAAGAATGTTCTTAACGAACCGACCATTGGAATCGGATCCATCAATTGGACAATTGAGTCACTGATAGAAAGAAAAATACAAGATTATTCTGATGGAACAATCAGAATAAGGAATGAAATAGAACAAATAACAAAAGAAAATAACAAAATACTTTTCACTTGTGATGATAAAAGAACGGAATCACCAAAATCTATTTGGAAGATATTCCAAAGAAAAAGTATTCGATTAATACGTAAATTTCATTATTTTAGAAAATTTTTCATTGAAAAAACATACGTAAATATCTTACGATGGATGATTAACAACCTTTCTAGGACTAGGATAAATTCAAAACTTTTCTTTGAATCAATAAAAAAAAGAATCAAGAAATTCATTTACAAGAATAAAACAAATAAAGAAGGAAGAAAAGAAACTGTAAACTTTTTTTGCACTCAAAAAAAGAATCAGGATTATGACTTATCCTCCTTGTCCCAAGCATATGTATTTTACAAAATATCACAAAGCGCATTACTTAACAAGTATAACTTGAGATCTTTACTTCAATATCATGAGACCTATCCTTTTATTAAGGATGAAATCAAAGATTATTGTCGAGGGATATTTGATTGCAAATCAAGACATGAGAAAATGACTAAGAGTCAATTGTGGAAAAACTGGTTAAGGAGTCATTATCAATACAATTTATCTCAGAACAAATGGTCCCAATTAAACCCGCAAGAATGGCGAAATAGAATGCAACAACATTATATGTTTCCAAATAAAGACTCAATGACATTGGATTCCTATCAAAAAGAAAAAGACAATGTTCTTGATTACGTGAAACAAAATCCTTATGGATTTGATCCACTCTCGAATCAAAAAGAAAAATTACAAAAACAGTACAGATATGATCTGTTATCAAATATATATATGAATTTTGGGGATAAAAAAAAGAATTTAGCTTTTTCTCAATTTGGCAATATAGCTATTAGTGATCATCTAGAAGATACTTTTTTTCTATGGAAAAAAAAATATCTCGATAGAAAATATTTGGATTGTAGAATTCTCCTTACAAAGAACAGCAATATAGATACCTGTACCAATAACAATAAACTGATAAAGACCTGGGTCCATACACTGATAGCTGGTTATCAAAATACTCAAGAAAGAATAAAAAACAAAAATACTCAGACTGAAGAAGATCAAAAAGAAGATCGAAAAAAAAATGAGAATAAAAAAAAAGAATTTTTTGATTGGAAGAAAATGAATCAAGAATACAAAAAAAGTGTAGAAAGGGAAAAGATTGTTAGATCAAAACCTTGGTTCTTCCCAGAATTGGTACTACTTTTGAATGAATATAAGAAGAAACCGTGGATTACCCCAATCCAATTACTTCTTTTTGATTTGGATCTTTGTCAAGATAAAAAAAATGACAAAAAAAAGGAACCTGAATCTAAAAACGAAAAAAAAGTACAAGTTGATTTTGGAACATACCTAAGAAAAGAGTTAGGTGAAGAAGAGAAAAAGATGGAAGTCAGGAAAGTAAACGACATAGAAGAATTTTATTTCTTGTTGAAAAAATCTTTCCTTCATCAATTCAAATTGGATAACCCCCACATCAGGGAAGATATAATGAGTAATATCGAGGGGGGCTATCACCTGCTTAAATTATGGAAAGAATATTTGAAGAAAAAGAAAGAGGGAGGTCCTATATCCCGAACAAGAGATCCCAAAAAATGGATTTCAGCCATAATACGTAAACAAGAGTTGGATTTGCAACCAATGAGCATAGTAAGAGATTCAAATCCAAGTGAAAGTGGCCGCATTTTGTTAGAAAATAAATTTCTGATTTTCGAAGAATTTCGTCTATGTCAGAAAATAGATGAGAAATCCATTTTATATCAAATGCTAAGTATAGATACCTCGTTGGTCAATCAAAATCAGCATCAAAGTCAGGATTTCCTTCGTCCTGAAGATATTCTATCTTCTAGACGTTGTAGAGAATTGCGAATTCTCAGTTCTTTCAATTACCCTAATGTTACGGATAGAAAGTCATTCTATATAAATAAATATATGAATCGATTCGATTTCAATAAAGAAAACATAACAAACTCTGGCAATGAAAACGACATAACAAACTCTGGCAATGAAAACGACATAACAAACTCTGGACAATTATTAAATGTTTTCAATGAGGAGGAACTTAATACAGATGCAAATGAATTCGTTAAATACAAATCTTTTCTTTGGCCCAATTACCGATTAGAAGATTTATTGTGTATGAATCGCTATTGGTTTGATACGAATAATGGAAGTCGTTTCAGTATGTTAAGGATACGTATGTATCCACAATCTAGAATCAAAAAATAGGAATAAAGAAATTAGCAGAATTCTTAAAGACATTTTTATTTCCTTAATTAAAGAAATGGATTATCTCCTTCTATCCAAATCAAATTGCAAATTTGATTTGGATAGAATAACAAAGTAGTATATGAAGAAATCTCAATTTTTGTGTGTACTAGATTCAAATAACTGGCATAATTCAGATTATATTATTTTTCCTGATCGGAAAAAGCATCTATGAAAAATAAAGAAAAAATAAAGAAAAAAGATAGAAAAATCTTGTTATTTATGGTCAAAAATTCATTCATTTCCGTTATTCCACAAGAAGAAAACAAGGGTTCTGTTGAATTTCAAGTATTCAGTTTCACCAATAAGATACGGAGACTGGCTTCCCATTTCGAATTGCACAAAAAAGATTTTTTATCGGAAAGGGGTCTACGAAAAATTCTGGGAAAACGTCAACGGTTGCTGACTTATTTGTCAAAGAAAAATCGAGTACGTTATAATAAATTAATTGGTCAGTTGAATATTCGGGAGCCACAAACTCGTTAATTTCATCGTTTGAATTTTTTTTAGTAGTATTCAATTTTTCATTTTGATGAGCCTCGCTTTGAGGAATTCATGGAATAATGAATTCAGGAAGAAAAGATTATGACTGTACCGGTTACAAGAAAAGATCTCATGATAGTCAATATGGGTCCTCACCACCCATCAATGCATGGTGTTCTTCGACTAATCCTTACTCTCGATGGTGAAGATGTTATTGATTGTGAACCCATATTGGGCTATTTACACAGAGGAATGGAAAAAATAGCGGAAAACAGAACAATTATACAATATCTACCTTATGTAACACGGTGGGATTATTTAGCTACTATGTTCACAGAGGCAATAACCGTAAATGCACCAGAAAAATTGGAAAATGTTCAAGTACCTCAAAGAGCTAGCTATATTAGAGTGATTATGCTGGAATTGAGCCGTATAGCTTCTCATTTGTTATGGCTTGGACCTTTTATGGCAGATATCGGTGCACAGACTCCTTTCTTCTATATTTTGAGAGAAAGAGAATTGATATACAATCTATTCGAAGCCGCCACAGGTATGCGAATGATGCATAATTATTTCCGCATCGGGGGAGTAGCTGCTGATCTACCTTATGGATGGATAGAGAAATGTTTTGATTTCTGCAATTATTTTTTAACAGGAATTGTTGAATATCAAAAACTTATTACACGGAATCCCATTTTTTTGGAACGAGTGGAAGGAGTGGGCATTATTGGTGGAGAAGAAGCAGTAAATTGGGGTTTATCCGGGCCAATGTTACGAGCTTCTGGAATCCAATGGGATCTTCGTAAAGTTGATAATTATGAGTGTTATAATGAATTCGATTGGGAAATCCAATGGCAAAAAGAAGGAGATTCATTAGCTCGTTATTTAGTACGAATCGGTGAAATGAAGGAATCCATAAAAATGATTCAACAGGCTCTAGAAGGAATTCCTGGAGGACCCTATGAGAATTTAGAAGTTCGACGCTTTGATAGAGCAAAGAATTCCGAATGGAATGATTTTGCATATCGATTTCTAAGTAAAAAACCTTCACCCAATTTTGAATTGTCGAAACAAGAACTTTATGTGAGAGTGGAAGCCCCAAAAGGCGAATTAGGGATTTATTTGATAGGAGATAATAGTGTTTTCCCCTGGAGATGGAAAATTCGTCCACCCGGTTTTATCAATTTACAAATTCTTCCTCAGCTAGTTAAAAGAATGAAATTGGCTGATATCATGACGATATTAGGTAGTATAGATATCATTATGGGAGAAGTTGATCGTTGAAATGATAATTGATACGACAGAAGTACAAACTATCAATTCTTTTTCTACATCGGGATTTTTCAAAGAAGTCTATGGACTGGTATGGATTGTACCTATTTTGACCCTGATATTGGGAATCACAATAGGGGTACTAGTCATTGTTTGGTTAGAAAGAGAAATATCTGCAGCGATCCAACAACGTATTGGGCCTGAATATGCTGGTCCGTTGGGAATTCTTCAAGCTGTAGCAGATGGGACTAAACTACTTTTGAAAGAGGACCTCCTCCCATCTCGAGGAGATATTCGTTTGTTTAGTGTCGGACCGTCTATAGCAGTCATATCAGTTCTACTAAGCTATTTAGTAATTCCTTTTGGGTATCGTCTTGTTTTAGCTGATCTCAGTATAGGTGTTTTTTTATGGATTGCCATTTCAAGTATTGCTCCTATTGGTCTTCTTATGTCAGGATATGGATCGAATAATAAATATTCCTTTTCAGGTGGTCTACGAGCTGCTGCTCAATCTATTAGTTATGAAATACCATTAACTCTATGTGTATTATCAATATCTCTACGTGTGATTCGTTGGAATATGAACTTTGACCTCCCTTTCTTCTAAAAATCAAAGAAAAAAAAGAGGTTCAATCTATTGAATAGATATTCTCATTTTTTGATTCAGCATTCGGGTTGATTAATTAAACCAGATAGTTATATGAGTGAAACAAAACAGCTTATCAATTTGTAGTAAGAAGAAAAAAGCTCATTCCCTATGTACAAGAATCAAGTTGAAGTAACCATAAGCAGCATAAACTGTTTACCCCAAGATTGCGATAGTCATCATATCTTGAAGCGGGTGCAAACAAAAGATCAACTGTATAGTACTACTACTGTCTTGTATGTATTACTATAACCGGCGATCAATCCAAAGTCAGTGGACAGTTAGGAACACCAAGGTACACAAAGGATTAGTAATAGAGATAATGTAAGGTATCAAAAAAGAGGTTTTTCCACATAAAATGAATCATAATAAGGACTTGAAATTGGTAGAAATGATCAAGTAGTACTTCCCTACGATTCCGATCTAGAGTATGCCCCTATTCACTGATTAAAGAAATGACTATCAAGAACGAATTAATCCTTTATTTTTTTTTGAAGGACCCTCCCCTGAGACAGAAGAAGAGGAAAAAAGAAATGGAATGCCATAATGGAATGAATAAATAATAAAAAAAAGATCTTTCTTTATTCTTTCTTTCCTCCATCTATATTCATACATATAGAATTCTTATCATGATTCATGAACTAATGTCTAATTCTTTCTATTTATTGATTGATATAACGAGTATTTTATTAAAAGATTCAGTTATTACCGAACAAAGAGAGATTCTCATTATAAAGGATAAGATCAATTCGGAAGCACCTTTTTGATTATTCTAGCAGACAGAATTCCATTGGTCTAATTTTGGACTCTCCGATGTATCTTTATTTTCTGTCTATCCCCAAAGAAAGATGGCAATAATACCGAACTAGTCCTTACATTTTTTGTGGCCATAGAGGAGCCGTATGAAGCTGAGGTTTCATGTACGGTTTTGAAATAGCGATGAAAACTGTGATGTTATTATCGACTATGATTATCTAACAGTTCAAGTACAGTTGATATAGTTGAAGCACAGTCCAAATATGGTTTTTGGGGGTGGAATCTGTGGCGTCAACCTATAGGCTTTCTAGTTTTTCTAATTTCTTCTCTAGCCGAATGTGAGAGGTTGCCCTTTGATTTACCAGAAGCAGAGGAGGAATTAGTAGCAGGTTATCAAACCGAATATTCGGGTATCAAATATGCTCTCTTTTATCTTGCTTCTTACCTCAATTTATTAGTTTCTTCATTATTTGTCACAATTCTTTACTTAGGTGGGTGGGATTTCTATATTCCGTACATATCCATTCCTGAACTTTTCAGAATCAATAAAATGGCTGGAATTTTTGGAATGACAATTGGTATCTTTATTACATTAGCTAAAGCTTATTTGTTTCTCTTCATTTCTATCACAACAAGATGGACTTTACCTAGGATGAGAATAGACCAGTTATTAAATCTTGGATGGAAATTTCTTTTACCTATTTCTCTAGGTAATCTGTTATTAACAACTTCTTCTCAACTTGTTTCACTATAAATAACAGAATACGATAACAAGATTCTCGATTTAGAATCTCTCTCAAACAAGAGAAAGAAACTTCCATTTTTCATAGATATTTACAATATGTTCCCTATGCTAACTGGGTTCATGAATTATGGTCAACAAACAATACGAGCTGCAAGGTACATTGGTCAAAGTTTCATAATTACCTTATCCCACACAAATCGTTTACCTGTCACTATTCAATATCCTTATGAAAAATCAATCATGTCAGAGCGTTTCCGGGGTCGAATCCACTTTGAATTTGATAAATGTATTGCTTGTGAAGTATGTGTTCGTGTATGTCCGATAGATCTACCCGTTGTAGATTGGAGATTGGAAAGAGATATTAAAAAGAAACAATTGCTTAATTATAGTATTGATTTCGGAGTTTGTATATTTTGTGGTAACTGTGTCGAGTATTGTCCAACAAACTGTTTATCAATGACTGAAGAATATGAACTTTCTACTTATGATCGTCATGAATTGAATTATAATCAAATTGCTTTGGGTCGGTTACCAATCTCAATAATTGGGGATTACACAATTCAAACAGTTATGAATTCGACTCAAATCCAAATAGACAAAGAGAAATCCTTTAATTCAAGAACGATTACTAATTATTAAGATTTTTTTGATAGAAAAGAAAAAAGATCCAAGCTTTTTTTTGGTTAGTCAGTAATTACAAATAAAACTCATAACTATTGATTGTTGATTGTCGAGAATCCATGTTTGATTGAAACTGAAAATCTATTTTGCGTGATGGGATGATTTCCAAATATCAAATTTGAACCACTATTCAAATCAAACTAGTCGGATAAAAAACTCTATTTACATTAATATATTTCCATTTCATTCTATGATAAATGGATCATAAACTATATTATATACAAGAAGAAAATAGGGTGGGTAACCCCCTTTTCCTTTCCTGGACCATTTAGTAAGGTCATGATATATTTCAAGTTCTTGAATTTTCTTTATACATAATGGATTTACCTGGACCAATACATGATATTCTTGTGGTATTTCTGGGATCAGTTCTTGTATTAGGGGGGCTAGGGGTAGTATTACTTACCAATCCAATTTCTTCTGCATTTTCGTTGGGATTGGTTCTTATTTGTATATCCTTATTCTATATTTCATTGAACTCCTATTTTGTAGCTGCCGCGCAGCTCCTTATTTATGTGGGAGCCATAAATGTATTGATCTTATTTGCTGTAATGTTCATGAGTGGTTCAGAATATTCAAAAGATAGGAATCTTTGGACCATTGGAGATAGGGTTACTTCACTGATTTGTACAACTATTCTTTTTTCACTAATGACTACTATCCCAGATACATCATGGTACGGAATTCTTTGGACTACAAGATCAAACCAAATTATAGAACAGGACCTCATAAATAACGTTCAACAAATTGGGATTCATTTAGCAACAGATTTTTTTCTTCCCTTTGAACTCATTTCTATAATCCTTTTAATTTCCTTGATAGGTGCAATTACTATGGCTCGACAATAAGAAACACTTAGAATAATTCGAAATAAAAAAAATCCAAAATTTCCCAATAAAGAAAAAGAAAAAAAAATATCTTTCTCAATATCTAAGAAAAAGAAAAACTTTGTTTAAATCTAATCTAAGTTTAAATCTAAAATTCATTTAGGAGTCAATCAATGATGTTTGAACACGGACTTTTTTTAAGTGTCTATTTATTTTCTATTGGTGTCTATGGATTGATAACAAGTCAAAACATGGTTAAAGCACTCATGTGTCTTGAACTTATATTAAATTCAGTTAATATAAATCTTATATTATTTTCTGACATGTTTGATAGTCGACAATTAAAAGGAGATATTTTTTCCGTTTTTGTTATAGCTATTGCAGCTGCTGAAGCTGCAATTGGATTAGCAATTGTTTCATCTATTTATCGTAACAAAAAATCTGTTAGTATCAATCAATCCAATTTATTAAATAATTAATTATGAAAAAATTTTGCTTCTTTTTTTATTTTTTATTCATCCATTTCTATAAAATATAGAAAAAAAAATATATAATAATAATAATAATTGGTTATTATAGATTATATATCTATAATCTATGGGTAATATAATTGAAATTTATGATCAATCGTTGAAATCACATTCAAAATTTTTTGGTCTTTTTTTTTTATTTAAGCAAATCCCAATATAATAATCATTATATTGAGTGTTCAATTTTTGAGTAAACTACTGCTTCATCTGGCATCAATTAAAAAATTATTAATTTTTTTTCTTTGAGCAGATTGAGAATTATAATTCAATTTCGAATTTCTAAATTCTATGTCACATTCAGTCAAAATTTATGATACTTGCATAGGCTGTACTCAATGTGTCCGAGCTTGTCCTACAGATGTATTGGAAATGATACCTTGGGATGGCTGTAAAGCCAAACAAATTGCTTCTGCACCAAGAACAGAAGATTGTGTAGGCTGTAAAAGATGTGAATCTGCTTGCCCAACAGATTTTTTAAGTGTTCGTGTTTATCTAGGACCTGAAACAACTCGTAGCATGGCTCTAGCTTATTGATACGTTCCAAAAAGCTCCACTTGAATCATTTGATTCCTCTTTACCGAATAAATCCGTACTCGAAGAAATTTATAGTATAATTTCGAGCACGGGTTTTTCTGGTCAAAACGTATCTTGCCTTTATCATGAGTTATTTCCCTTGGTTAACAATACTTGTTATTTTTCCCATATTTGCGGGTTCTTTCACTTTGTTTTTCCCTCATAAAGGAAATAAGATATATCGATGGTATACTCTCTGTATCTGTTTGTTAGAACTTATTTTAACAGCTTATGTATTTGGTTCTCATATACAATTGGATGATAAATTAATCCAATTAAAGGAAGATTATCAATGGATAAATGTTTTTGATTTTCATTGGAGATTGGGAGTTGATGGACTTTCTATAGGACCTATTTTATTAACGGGATTTATTACTACTTTAGCGAGTTTAGCAGCTTGGCCAATTACTCGAAATTCTAAAATGTTCTATTTTCTAATGTTAGCAATGTATAGTGCTCAAATAGGATTATTTTCTTCTCAAGACCTTTTACTTTTCTTTATCATGTGGGAATTAGAATTAATTCCCGTTTACTTGCTTTTATCTATGTGGGGAGGTAAAAAACGTCTTTATTCTGCTACTAAATTCATTTTATACACAGCAGGGGGCTCTATCTTTTTATTGATCGGAGTTCTAGGTATGGCTTTGTATAGTTCCAACAAACTGACACTTGATTTTGAAAAATTAATTAATCAACCATATCCTATCGTATTAGAAATAACATTCTATATTGGATTCCTTATTGCATATGCTGTTAAATTACCGGTTATACCATTACATACATGGTTACCAGATACTCATGGAGAAGCACATTATAGTACATGTATGCTCTTAGCTGGAATTTTATTAAAAATGGGAGCATATGGATTAATTCGAATTAATATGGAATTATTACCCCATGCTCATTCTCTATTTTGTCCTTGGTTGATAATTATAGGAACAACACAAATAATTTATGGAGCTCCAGCTTCTCTTGGTCAACGCAATTTAAAAAAGAGAGTAGCATATTCTTCTGTATCACATATGGGTTTCATAACTATAGGAATTGGTTCTATAACTAATATGGGACTTAATGGGGCTATTTTACAAATGCTTTCTCACGGGTTTATTGGTGCTGCACTTTTTTTCTTAGTAGGAACAAGTTGTGATAGAACACGTCTTGTGTATCTTGAAAAAATGGGAGGAATATCTATTTTTATGCCAAAAATATTTACTTTGTTTAGTGCTTTCTCTATGGCTTCTCTTGCATTACCAGGAATGAGTGGTTTTCTTTCAGAATTTCTAGTTTTTCTGGGACTTATTACTAGTCAGAAATATTTTTTAATATCAAAAATGATATTTACTTTTGTAATGGCTATTGGAATAATATTAACTCCTATTTATTTATTATCTATGTTACGTCAGATGTTCTACGGATACAAGTTCTTTCACGTTTCAAACTTTAACTTTTTTGATTCGGATTATGGATCACGAGAGCTCTTTCTCTCAATATGTCTTTTTTTACCAATAATAGGAATTGGTATTTACCCTGATTTTGTTTTTTCACTATCTGTTGACAAGTTACAAGCTATTTTATCTAATTATTTTCGTGGATAGGTTTTTCTTTTTTTTTTTTTTTGATAGGAAAAATATTTGTAAAATCTTTTGATTTGAAAGAATTTTTTGTTTTATTCTAAAATGAATAAAGTTTTTATTAGACATATTATAAGTTTTTGAGAATCGTTTCAATGGAAATGATTCTCAAAAACTTATAAAAAAACCGTTACATTATATAATAACGTATAAATTTTTACATATATTTATAGATTATGTTAATCTATTTTATTTTTTCATATTCTATATATGAAATATAGAACAGACTTCTTTTATAAAAGTCTAAATGAATGAACCATAGCTATGTAAACCTATTCCTAAAAGATTGATACCAAAATAACATATCCAAATAAGAAGAAATCCAATACAAGCTACAAACGCAGAAATTTGACCTTTCCAATTTTGATTCGTTCTAATATGTAAGTAAATTGCAAATATAGTCCAAGAAATAAATGCCCAAGTTTCCTTGGGATCCCAACTCCAATAAGATCCCCAGACTTCATTAGCCCATACTGCTCCACAAAGAATACCTACAGTTAAAAAAAGAAATCCAAAACTAATAACACGATAACTCCAACAATCCAAACGATGAATTAAATCATATTTGTAATAATTTGGAATTAAAAGGAAAGAGTTTTTTTCACTCGAAAGGGAGTAAATATTTTTTCGAAATGTAATAATTAAAAGAGCAACGGATAATAAAGATCCGCATAAGAGAGCTGCATAACTTAATAACATCATGCTTACATGCATCATTAACCACTGGGATTGCAAGGCAGGTACTATTGTTGTGGATTGATTTATTTCAATTGATAAACCAGATGTAGCAAAGCCTTGAGTCAAAAAAGTACTTGGTGCAGTTATTGTGCTTAGTTCATTTTGATGATTCCGAATCTTGGAAATCATATGAATAATACAGAAACTACATGAAAGAAAAATTAAAGACTCGTATAAATTACTTAACGGAAAATGTCCCGAATAAACCCAACGAGAAATTAATAATCCTATTGTAGAAAAAAAAGTAGCTATCATCCCCTTTTCTGAAGAATTACGTAACTCAGGAATCTCACGAACTGATAAGTTCATGAACTTAATCGAAATAACAATGGAAATGATTGAAAAAGAGATATGAGTTAATATATGTTCTAAAGTGAAAAATATCATAAAATAAAAGGACTCTTATTGCGGAATAATATATTAAATAATTATATATTATTTAATTATATATAAATGGTCTAAATAAAAAAAGATTTCATTTTTTTTAGACTATGCCGCCACTCGGACTCGAACCGAGATACATTTTGTACTGCTTCCTAAGAGCAGCGTGTCTACCAATTCCACCATGGCGGCGGTTTAATTTCTATTATAAATAATAGAGTAATTTATTATCAATTGTCAAGATTCAAATTTTATTTGAAATTGAAATAGGAAAATTTCAAATAAACATTCAAAAGACAAGAATAATTATTCTTTTCTTATTCTCATTTTCGATTTTCACGTCTATTCAAAAAAATAAAAAGAATTCTTTTTATTTTAAGATTTAATTAGGTAAAATAGGAAAAAAAGAAATAAAGAATTCTAAAATAAACTCCATTTTAAAACTAATTTTGGAGAAATTTTGGATATATAAATATTTTATTATTTTTATTCATTGGAGTTCTGTTAGAGTTTTCACAATAGGAAAAAATAATAAAATATTTATTTTATTCTATTGTGAAAATTTCATTAAAAAATATTTGATTAAAACTAAATTTTAGTTTAGGAAAGACTATATGTTCTATATTGTATATACTATCAGTTTTCAATTTCAACTCAAATAATTGACAAAGAAATTTAAAGCATAAGAATGAATTCAAGTTAATAATAAATTTTATTATTTGAATTCTTTATAATATTTTTATTTACATCTATCGATTGAATCTATTTTTTTACAAAAAAACCAAAAGCAAAAACTTTATTGTTTGGTTTTTCTTTTTTTGTTTTTGAATTTCTAATTAAAACTGATTTTGGTAAAGAAGAAATTTTTATTGCAGTTAAAGCTCCTTTTTTTCTCCAGATATTCTTACGAATACGTTTTTTTGACATAGAAGTACGTTTTTTTGGAACTGCCATTCAGAAAATGTTATTTTTTTTCTTATTTTATGTGAAAGACATTTTTAATTCAAAAAAAATGAATTATATAAATATGTGATGCTTTTTATACATAATTAAAATTCTTAATAGAATTAGATATTCTTTATTATCTTTAAATATAATATTGTCTTTTGATTTTAGTTTCCATTTGAATTATATTTAAGTGTAGAATATTTGTATGATACACCGAATATTAAAATATTCGGAAGAAATCTAAGAAAAGAGGAAGATAAAAAAAAGGAAAGGATCTTCTTAATATATATTATTTAATATATAATATAGAATTCATTATATATTCTAGTATATATATAACTACTATCGAATTAGTATTCAAAATTCTAACTAGTAACTAGATATATCTACCATAGATAGATATTATCTATGTTTTCATATATGTTTTTCTTTTTTTTTTTAGAAGAAAAAATATATTCTATTTGATAATAGAATAATAGACAGGTCATCTATATTTATGAGTTACGAGAATAGAAAAAAAAATAAAAAAAATGATAAAAAACCTAAAAAAAACAATAGGTAAGATGAAATCCTACCACCTCCTATATATTTAATTGCTTCTCCTATCAAAAAACTTGTAAGACCAATTCCATTTGGAATTCCATCAATTATATGTCTATCAATTAATTCAATAAATTGACTTAATCTTCTTATACCCAACGTAAAGACACTACTATAAGAAATGTCTATATAACCGCGATTATATGACCAGTTGTATATTGTATTTTGAATAAAATCCAAAATACTTCTTTTCAAATTTCTTTTGAAATTGAAAAATGAATTAAAAAAAGAAAAATTATAAAAAAAAGAATGTACAGATCCGTAGAAAATATATGCTATACATAGTCCAAAAGTTGCAATACTTATTGAAAGTATTGCGTTTTTAAAAAATTTATATGAATTCAAAGAAAAATTGGAATTTTCAACTAAAAAGGTTTTTGATGAAGTTAACCATTTTGATAATAGGTCAGGACTTTCATCAAAGTTAATTCCTATAACTCCGATGAACATAGTATATATCACTAATATAAGAAGAGGAAATAGCATAGTATTGTCCAATTCATGAGGATATTTAGAAGTATATTTTTTTCCAAAATAAAAAAGAAAATCGCATATTTTATTTCTTACACTATTTTTTTCTTTTTTTGAAAAAAACAAAACTTTCTTTTTAATTGTGTAAATAGACAAATTGGTATTACCATTTGGTCTGTTCCATGTATTTTTACCCCATAAAGTTATTAAATAAGATGAACTAGTTTTACTATTACTGTAATCTTGAAAATGAACACGGAAATATCCATCAAAAGTAAGTAAATATACTCGAAACATATAAAAAGCTGTTAGTCCCGCTGTGAAGCAAGCTACTATTCCAAAAGTTGTAGAATACAACCAACTATCATTCAGAATTTCATCTTTAGACCAGAAACAGGCAAGAGGTGGGATACCACAAAGAGACAATGTACCCAATAAAAAGGTAGTTCTTGTAATTGGAATATATCTAGTTAACCCACCCATAAGAACCAGATTTTGACTTTTATCTGGTGAATATCCAACAATAGGCTCTATTGAGTGGATAATAGATCCAGCTCCTAAAAATAATAAAGCCTTAGAGTAAGCATGAGTAATCAAATGAAATAAAGCAGTTCGATATGAACCTATACCTAAAGCAAGTATAATATAACCTAATTGAGACATTGTAGAATATGCTAAACTTCTTTTAATGTCTTTTTGAGCAAGAGCCAAAGTAGCTCCTAAGAATAAAGTTACTATACCTATTGAAGAAATAATATGCATTATGTAAGGTATTATTATGAAAAGAGGAAAAAGCCGAGCTATAAGAAAAATTCCCGCTGCTACCATAGTAGCAGCGTGTATAAGCGCAGAAATAGGAGTAGGCCCTTCCATAGCATCAGGTAACCATATATGAAGGGGGAATTGTGCGGATTTAGCAATTGCACCAAAAAATAAACAAAAAGCACAAAAAGCAGTAAATAAAGAATTTACTTCATGATTCTCAATTAAATCATGAGTTATTTGAAATAAATCTCGAAATTCGAAACTACCTGTTATCCAATAAAAACCTAAAATACCTAATAATAAACCAAAATCACCTACACGATTAGTTACAAAAGCTTTCTGGCAGGCAATTGCTCCGAGTGGTCGTGTAAACCAAAATCCTATTAAGAAATAAGAACACATTCCCACAATTTCCCAAAAAATATAAATTTGTATCAAATTTGAACTCGTAACAAGCCCCAACATAGAAGTATTAAAAAGATTCAAATAGGCAAAAAATCTCAAATATCCTTGATCATGAGACATATAATTGTCACTATAAATAAGAACTGTAATTCCAACAGTACTAATAAGTACTGACATTATTGAGGTAAGTGGATCAATCAAATATCCAAATTCTAACGAAAAATCAATATTTATGGTCCAAGACCATAAATATTGATAAATAAAACTTCCATTTATTTGTTGAACAGACAAAATAAAGGAAAATATCATAACTATACTTAAAAAAAAAATACTTGGAAAAGCCCATATACGACGAATCTTTTTTGTTGCAGTTGGAAAAAGTAGAAGACCAAGTCCTATTAATAAAGGAACTGAAAGTGAAAGAAAGGGTATTATCCATACATATTGATATATATGCTCCATAAGATATACTTTTGAATCAAGATTTTTTTCTGAAAGAAAAAGTTGTTTCCGAGTTAGCAACTCTTATCTTTTTTATTTAAGGGACAATGAAATATTTCATAATATTAAAAAAGAAGAATACAATATAAGAAAGAAATTTTGAGGCCTTATCTGAAATTAAGATTACTCTTAAATTAATTAATATAGTTAATATACAAGAATAAGAGAGCCGGTCAGTAAAAGCAAATTCGGCGAGAAAGATATTTTTTTTTCTTTTTCTTTATTGGGAAATTTTGGATTTTTTTTATTTCGAATTATTCTAAGTGTTTCTTATTGTCGAGCCATAGTAATTGCACCTATCAAGGAAATTAAAAGGATTATAGAAATGAGTTCAAAGGGAAGAAAAAAATCTGTTGCTAAATGAATCCCAATTTGTTGAACGTTATTTATGAGGTCCTGTTCTATAATTTGGTTTGATCTTGTAGTCCAAAGAATTCCGTACCATGATGTATCTGGGATAGTAGTCATTAGTGAAAAAAGAATAGTTGTACAAATCAGTGAAGTAACCCTATCTCCAATGGTCCAAAGATTCCTATCTTTTGAATATTCTGAACCACTCATGAACATTACAGCAAATAAGATCAATACATTTATGGCTCCCACATAAATAAGGAGCTGCGCGGCAGCTACAAAATAGGAGTTCAATGAAATATAGAATAAGGATATACAAATAAGAACCAATCCCAACGAAAATGCAGAAGAAATTGGATTGGTAAGTAATACTACCCCTAGCCCCCCTAATACAAGAACTGATCCCAGAAATACCACAAGAATATCATGTATTGGTCCAGGTAAATCCATTATGTATAAAGAAAATTCAAGAACTTGAAATATATCATGACCTTACTAAATGGTCCAGGAAAGGAAAAGGGGGTTACCCACCCTATTTTCTTCTTGTATATAATATAGTTTATGATCCATTTATCATAGAATGAAATGGAAATATATTAATGTAAATAGAGTTTTTTATCCGACTAGTTTGATTTGAATAGTGGTTCAAATTTGATATTTGGAAATCATCCCATCACGCAAAATAGATTTTCAGTTTCAATCAAACATGGATTCTCGACAATCAACAATCAATAGTTATGAGTTTTATTTGTAATTACTGACTAACCAAAAAAAAGCTTGGATCTTTTTTCTTTTCTATCAAAAAAATCTTAATAATTAGTAATCGTTCTTGAATTAAAGGATTTCTCTTTGTCTATTTGGATTTGAGTCGAATTCATAACTGTTTGAATTGTGTAATCCCCAATTATTGAGATTGGTAACCGACCCAAAGCAATTTGATTATAATTCAATTCATGACGATCATAAGTAGAAAGTTCATATTCTTCAGTCATTGATAAACAGTTTGTTGGACAATACTCGACACAGTTACCACAAAATATACAAACTCCGAAATCAATACTATAATTAAGCAATTGTTTCTTTTTAATATCTCTTTCCAATCTCCAATCTACAACGGGTAGATCTATCGGACATACACGAACACATACTTCACAAGCAATACATTTATCAAATTCAAAGTGGATTCGACCCCGGAAACGCTCTGACATGATTGATTTTTCATAAGGATATTGAATAGTGACAGGTAAACGATTTGTGTGGGATAAGGTAATTATGAAACTTTGACCAATGTACCTTGCAGCTCGTATTGTTTGTTGACCATAATTCATGAACCCAGTTAGCATAGGGAACATATTGTAAATATCTATGAAAAATGGAAGTTTCTTTCTCTTGTTTGAGAGAGATTCTAAATCGAGAATCTTGTTATCGTATTCTGTTATTTATAGTGAAACAAGTTGAGAAGAAGTTGTTAATAACAGATTACCTAGAGAAATAGGTAAAAGAAATTTCCATCCAAGATTTAATAACTGGTCTATTCTCATCCTAGGTAAAGTCCATCTTGTTGTGATAGAAATGAAGAGAAACAAATAAGCTTTAGCTAATGTAATAAAGATACCAATTGTCATTCCAAAAATTCCAGCCATTTTATTGATTCTGAAAAGTTCAGGAATGGATATGTACGGAATATAGAAATCCCACCCACCTAAGTAAAGAATTGTGACAAATAATGAAGAAACTAATAAATTGAGGTAAGAAGCAAGATAAAAGAGAGCATATTTGATACCCGAATATTCGGTTTGATAACCTGCTACTAATTCCTCCTCTGCTTCTGGTAAATCAAAGGGCAACCTCTCACATTCGGCTAGAGAAGAAATTAGAAAAACTAGAAAGCCTATAGGTTGACGCCACAGATTCCACCCCCAAAAACCATATTTGGACTGTGCTTCAACTATATCAACTGTACTTGAACTGTTAGATAATCATAGTCGATAATAACATCACAGTTTTCATCGCTATTTCAAAACCGTACATGAAACCTCAGCTTCATACGGCTCCTCTATGGCCACAAAAAATGTAAGGACTAGTTCGGTATTATTGCCATCTTTCTTTGGGGATAGACAGAAAATAAAGATACATCGGAGAGTCCAAAATTAGACCAATGGAATTCTGTCTGCTAGAATAATCAAAAAGGTGCTTCCGAATTGATCTTATCCTTTATAATGAGAATCTCTCTTTGTTCGGTAATAACTGAATCTTTTAATAAAATACTCGTTATATCAATCAATAAATAGAAAGAATTAGACATTAGTTCATGAATCATGATAAGAATTCTATATGTATGAATATAGATGGAGGAAAGAAAGAATAAAGAAAGATCTTTTTTTTATTATTTATTCATTCCATTATGGCATTCCATTTCTTTTTTCCTCTTCTTCTGTCTCAGGGGAGGGTCCTTCAAAAAAAAATAAAGGATTAATTCGTTCTTGATAGTCATTTCTTTAATCAGTGAATAGGGGCATACTCTAGATCGGAATCGTAGGGAAGTACTACTTGATCATTTCTACCAATTTCAAGTCCTTATTATGATTCATTTTATGTGGAAAAACCTCTTTTTTGATACCTTACATTATCTCTATTACTAATCCTTTGTGTACCTTGGTGTTCCTAACTGTCCACTGACTTTGGATTGATCGCCGGTTATAGTAATACATACAAGACAGTAGTAGTACTATACAGTTGATCTTTTGTTTGCACCCGCTTCAAGATATGATGACTATCGCAATCTTGGGGTAAACAGTTTATGCTGCTTATGGTTACTTCAACTTGATTCTTGTACATAGGGAATGAGCTTTTTTCTTCTTACTACAAATTGATAAGCTGTTTTGTTTCACTCATATAACTATCTGGTTTAATTAATCAACCCGAATGCTGAATCAAAAAATGAGAATATCTATTCAATAGATTGAACCTCTTTTTTTTCTTTGATTTTTAGAAGAAAGGGAGGTCAAAGTTCATATTCCAACGAATCACACGTAGAGATATTGATAATACACATAGAGTTAATGGTATTTCATAACTAATAGATTGAGCAGCAGCTCGTAGACCACCTGAAAAGGAATATTTATTATTCGATCCATATCCTGACATAAGAAGACCAATAGGAGCAATACTTGAAATGGCAATCCATAAAAAAACACCTATACTGAGATCAGCTAAAACAAGACGATACCCAAAAGGAATTACTAAATAGCTTAGTAGAACTGATATGACTGCTATAGACGGTCCGACACTAAACAAACGAATATCTCCTCGAGATGGGAGGAGGTCCTCTTTCAAAAGTAGTTTAGTCCCATCTGCTACAGCTTGAAGAATTCCCAACGGACCAGCATATTCAGGCCCAATACGTTGTTGGATCGCTGCAGATATTTCTCTTTCTAACCAAACAATGACTAGTACCCCTATTGTGATTCCCAATATCAGGGTCAAAATAGGTACAATCCATACCAGTCCATAGACTTCTTTGAAAAATCCCGATGTAGAAAAAGAATTGATAGTTTGTACTTCTGTCGTATCAATTATCATTTCAACGATCAACTTCTCCCATAATGATATCTATACTACCTAATATCGTCATGATATCAGCCAATTTCATTCTTTTAACTAGCTGAGGAAGAATTTGTAAATTGATAAAACCGGGTGGACGAATTTTCCATCTCCAGGGGAAAACACTATTATCTCCTATCAAATAAATCCCTAATTCGCCTTTTGGGGCTTCCACTCTCACATAAAGTTCTTGTTTCGACAATTCAAAATTGGGTGAAGGTTTTTTACTTAGAAATCGATATGCAAAATCATTCCATTCGGAATTCTTTGCTCTATCAAAGCGTCGAACTTCTAAATTCTCATAGGGTCCTCCAGGAATTCCTTCTAGAGCCTGTTGAATCATTTTTATGGATTCCTTCATTTCACCGATTCGTACTAAATAACGAGCTAATGAATCTCCTTCTTTTTGCCATTGGATTTCCCAATCGAATTCATTATAACACTCATAATTATCAACTTTACGAAGATCCCATTGGATTCCAGAAGCTCGTAACATTGGCCCGGATAAACCCCAATTTACTGCTTCTTCTCCACCAATAATGCCCACTCCTTCCACTCGTTCCAAAAAAATGGGATTCCGTGTAATAAGTTTTTGATATTCAACAATTCCTGTTAAAAAATAATTGCAGAAATCAAAACATTTCTCTATCCATCCATAAGGTAGATCAGCAGCTACTCCCCCGATGCGGAAATAATTATGCATCATTCGCATACCTGTGGCGGCTTCGAATAGATTGTATATCAATTCTCTTTCTCTCAAAATATAGAAGAAAGGAGTCTGTGCACCGATATCTGCCATAAAAGGTCCAAGCCATAACAAATGAGAAGCTATACGGCTCAATTCCAGCATAATCACTCTAATATAGCTAGCTCTTTGAGGTACTTGAACATTTTCCAATTTTTCTGGTGCATTTACGGTTATTGCCTCTGTGAACATAGTAGCTAAATAATCCCACCGTGTTACATAAGGTAGATATTGTATAATTGTTCTGTTTTCCGCTATTTTTTCCATTCCTCTGTGTAAATAGCCCAATATGGGTTCACAATCAATAACATCTTCACCATCGAGAGTAAGGATTAGTCGAAGAACACCATGCATTGATGGGTGGTGAGGACCCATATTGACTATCATGAGATCTTTTCTTGTAACCGGTACAGTCATAATCTTTTCTTCCTGAATTCATTATTCCATGAATTCCTCAAAGCGAGGCTCATCAAAATGAAAAATTGAATACTACTAAAAAAAATTCAAACGATGAAATTAACGAGTTTGTGGCTCCCGAATATTCAACTGACCAATTAATTTATTATAACGTACTCGATTTTTCTTTGACAAATAAGTCAGCAACCGTTGACGTTTTCCCAGAATTTTTCGTAGACCCCTTTCCGATAAAAAATCTTTTTTGTGCAATTCGAAATGGGAAGCCAGTCTCCGTATCTTATTGGTGAAACTGAATACTTGAAATTCAACAGAACCCTTGTTTTCTTCTTGTGGAATAACGGAAATGAATGAATTTTTGACCATAAATAACAAGATTTTTCTATCTTTTTTCTTTATTTTTTCTTTATTTTTCATAGATGCTTTTTCCGATCAGGAAAAATAATATAATCTGAATTATGCCAGTTATTTGAATCTAGTACACACAAAAATTGAGATTTCTTCATATACTACTTTGTTATTCTATCCAAATCAAATTTGCAATTTGATTTGGATAGAAGGAGATAATCCATTTCTTTAATTAAGGAAATAAAAATGTCTTTAAGAATTCTGCTAATTTCTTTATTCCTATTTTTTGATTCTAGATTGTGGATACATACGTATCCTTAACATACTGAAACGACTTCCATTATTCGTATCAAACCAATAGCGATTCATACACAATAAATCTTCTAATCGGTAATTGGGCCAAAGAAAAGATTTGTATTTAACGAATTCATTTGCATCTGTATTAAGTTCCTCCTCATTGAAAACATTTAATAATTGTCCAGAGTTTGTTATGTCGTTTTCATTGCCAGAGTTTGTTATGTCGTTTTCATTGCCAGAGTTTGTTATGTTTTCTTTATTGAAATCGAATCGATTCATATATTTATTTATATAGAATGACTTTCTATCCGTAACATTAGGGTAATTGAAAGAACTGAGAATTCGCAATTCTCTACAACGTCTAGAAGATAGAATATCTTCAGGACGAAGGAAATCCTGACTTTGATGCTGATTTTGATTGACCAACGAGGTATCTATACTTAGCATTTGATATAAAATGGATTTCTCATCTATTTTCTGACATAGACGAAATTCTTCGAAAATCAGAAATTTATTTTCTAACAAAATGCGGCCACTTTCACTTGGATTTGAATCTCTTACTATGCTCATTGGTTGCAAATCCAACTCTTGTTTACGTATTATGGCTGAAATCCATTTTTTGGGATCTCTTGTTCGGGATATAGGACCTCCCTCTTTCTTTTTCTTCAAATATTCTTTCCATAATTTAAGCAGGTGATAGCCCCCCTCGATATTACTCATTATATCTTCCCTGATGTGGGGGTTATCCAATTTGAATTGATGAAGGAAAGATTTTTTCAACAAGAAATAAAATTCTTCTATGTCGTTTACTTTCCTGACTTCCATCTTTTTCTCTTCTTCACCTAACTCTTTTCTTAGGTATGTTCCAAAATCAACTTGTACTTTTTTTTCGTTTTTAGATTCAGGTTCCTTTTTTTTGTCATTTTTTTTATCTTGACAAAGATCCAAATCAAAAAGAAGTAATTGGATTGGGGTAATCCACGGTTTCTTCTTATATTCATTCAAAAGTAGTACCAATTCTGGGAAGAACCAAGGTTTTGATCTAACAATCTTTTCCCTTTCTACACTTTTTTTGTATTCTTGATTCATTTTCTTCCAATCAAAAAATTCTTTTTTTTTATTCTCATTTTTTTTTCGATCTTCTTTTTGATCTTCTTCAGTCTGAGTATTTTTGTTTTTTATTCTTTCTTGAGTATTTTGATAACCAGCTATCAGTGTATGGACCCAGGTCTTTATCAGTTTATTGTTATTGGTACAGGTATCTATATTGCTGTTCTTTGTAAGGAGAATTCTACAATCCAAATATTTTCTATCGAGATATTTTTTTTTCCATAGAAAAAAAGTATCTTCTAGATGATCACTAATAGCTATATTGCCAAATTGAGAAAAAGCTAAATTCTTTTTTTTATCCCCAAAATTCATATATATATTTGATAACAGATCATATCTGTACTGTTTTTGTAATTTTTCTTTTTGATTCGAGAGTGGATCAAATCCATAAGGATTTTGTTTCACGTAATCAAGAACATTGTCTTTTTCTTTTTGATAGGAATCCAATGTCATTGAGTCTTTATTTGGAAACATATAATGTTGTTGCATTCTATTTCGCCATTCTTGCGGGTTTAATTGGGACCATTTGTTCTGAGATAAATTGTATTGATAATGACTCCTTAACCAGTTTTTCCACAATTGACTCTTAGTCATTTTCTCATGTCTTGATTTGCAATCAAATATCCCTCGACAATAATCTTTGATTTCATCCTTAATAAAAGGATAGGTCTCATGATATTGAAGTAAAGATCTCAAGTTATACTTGTTAAGTAATGCGCTTTGTGATATTTTGTAAAATACATATGCTTGGGACAAGGAGGATAAGTCATAATCCTGATTCTTTTTTTGAGTGCAAAAAAAGTTTACAGTTTCTTTTCTTCCTTCTTTATTTGTTTTATTCTTGTAAATGAATTTCTTGATTCTTTTTTTTATTGATTCAAAGAAAAGTTTTGAATTTATCCTAGTCCTAGAAAGGTTGTTAATCATCCATCGTAAGATATTTACGTATGTTTTTTCAATGAAAAATTTTCTAAAATAATGAAATTTACGTATTAATCGAATACTTTTTCTTTGGAATATCTTCCAAATAGATTTTGGTGATTCCGTTCTTTTATCATCACAAGTGAAAAGTATTTTGTTATTTTCTTTTGTTATTTGTTCTATTTCATTCCTTATTCTGATTGTTCCATCAGAATAATCTTGTATTTTTCTTTCTATCAGTGACTCAATTGTCCAATTGATGGATCCGATTCCAATGGTCGGTTCGTTAAGAACATTCTTAACGATTTTGGAATCTTTTCCATTTTTAGTCGGTTCATATACTTTTCTTTTATTTCCTTTTTGGATGATCCCTCCTTTTTTCTCTTTGAAAACTTCGAAAAGTGGCAAAAATTTTTTTTGCACTTTTCTCATTTTTTTTTGGAGTTCTTTATAAATGGCTTTATAAATGGGTCTAAAAAAGGAAGGTTGTCTTCGGGCAGACCCAAAAGGTAGGTTTGTTTCCTTTCCCAAAACTGTTAAGAAACAAGATTTTCGTGGTTTTTCCTCTCTATTTTGACTTCGCCAAGGTTTCAAACAGAAAGGATTCACAATCTTTATCTGAATACCCTCATATACCCAATTCTGAGGAAATTCTGTTTCGGATAATTCAAGACCATCATAGGTACATTTAACGTGTATTTCCTTTTCACATTCCTTGAAATCCTCATCCCATTCGGAAGATTGGGATAATATCATCCGGACAAGATTTTTAGCTATTATCAAAGAAGGTAACACAATCTTTCTTCTAAGAAAAGACTGAGTTAATAACAAAAAACCTCTTATGTGTTGATTTTCATCCCAAACTCGTCCTAATAGTTCACGGCGGTCTTCTTCGTTTTGTTTTATTTCCTGTTTTTTTTCCATCTCCCTGGTTTTCTTTTCCTCTTCCGAATCCATCTCTTCCTCCTGCGAGATTTTCCACTCTAGTTTTCTCCCCGCCGAATTCCTAAGAATCAAATTCATCCTTTCAAAGAGTTTCAAAAATAGATCAAAAACGGAAAAAAATCTTCTTCGCAAAAAAGAAGAAATCCCATTTTCTGTTCGATCCAAAAAAATCGGAGAACGCGGGCATGGTTGATACAGGTCCCAAGTAACGGTTTTCCGTCTTAGAGGACGTATGGTTCCTTGGATTAAATCGCGATCCAAATCCGTAACTTTCAAGTAATGTATCAAAGTCACCTGTTCTGGTTGTTCTTCCAACTCCGTATCATTCGTATCATTATTAAAAAGAACTTTCTTCTGGTCCTCAAGCATATCACCCTTCTTCATTTTCTTCTCGTCCTCAAGCATACCCTCCTCAAGCATATCCTCATCTATACCGTCCTCATCTATATCGTGCTTATCAATTGTATAAATGGGAATGTTTTTGTATCTTCTTAAAAAAATGTCCGCCATCCAATAAGGATCGCGCTCGCCTTCTTCTTCTTCCTCTTCCTCCACATCTTTGCCTTCATCCGGTCTTTCTTCTTCTTCCTCTTCTTCCGCATCTTTGCCTTCATCCCAGTTTTCTTCTTCTTCCTCTTCCTCCGCCCAGTTTTCTTCAAGAATTTCCACAGCGTCCCTAAGGTCCCTTACCCATGTAGGGACATTTTTCTGCATTTCCGCATATTCATCCTTAAAAATATCCGGCAGCACTCTTGTGAATTTTGGGATTTTTGTGACTTTTTCAGTAATTTTTGCAGTCTTGTCACTACTTTTCTCAGTTACAATTTTTTCAGTCACAATTGTTGTATAGAGAGTTGTTCTCGAAGTTCTTGCTATTCGTTCCATCATCCGTAAACGATTGATGGGAGACATAAATTTGATACTTGTTATTGGATCTAACATGAGTATGGGCATACTACCCAATTCCTTTTTCGTTTCTTCTTTTTCTTTGGAATCTTCCATCTTTTCTGATTTTTCTATTGTTTCTTTTAGATCCTCATTCTTGGTAATCGTAATTATCCATTTGCGAAAACGTTCTATTTCTGATATGTCAATTGTATTCCGATTTGGTCCGTTCAAGAGAGGATCTTTGTGTTTAGAAAAACATTTTTGCTCATTCTTATCATTACATAATCTCGTTCTTTTTTCGAGCATATCTAGAACAAAAAATCCCTCTTTCTCTTCTAGAACTTTGATTCGACTTTTCAATTCATTGATTAAATTGTACTTTTTTTGTTCATTCTTAGAAATCCAATTTTGATACAGGTATTCCTGAGATTTAGAAGATTGAGATAATCTTCTTAATTTTATTTGTTTCTGAAACAAATAAGAGTATACGAAAGCAATTCGTTTTGGTAGCCATTCCAAAAAATCCTCGAAACCTGGTCGATATTTCATCGATATTCTTTTGATTCCATCGCTTACACATGTACCAAAATAATATTGTCCCATATTATTTTGTACAGGAATGCCTTGTACAGAATTCTCGTACAATGAATTATTTCTGATATATCGTAATGGACGATAGAAGCGTCTAAAATCAAAAAGTTGAGTCACTAATATTTTTTCAATCCCTAAATAAGTGATTTCTTGGATACCTAATTGATCTTGTATAACTAATTTTGTATCCTTTTGAGTATCCTTCGTTTTGAAAGTTGTTTTTCCTTCCTGCCTTTTTTCTTTTTTTTCTCTCTGGTACGCATTACCAACCTCTAGAGAGTGGAGATATTGTACTCTACTTAAATAGAAGATAAAGATGGTGACTGAGAAAATACGAAAGACTTGATTCTTTGAAGATATATATGTCCAGTCTAACAGAGTAAACTTCCAATGCAATAAAAAGCCTTTATACTGCTTGGATCCATAAGCATAAGCATAAGTTTGCCGTATCCATAAGAATACTAATCCAAACCATTTGGTCAATAAAATTTGACCAATGAACCAAGCAACAAAACTACTCATTAGAAATAAAATCTTGTTGTCGCATCGAAACATATAAATGTCGACTAATCGCGATAACGTAGAGCTAGGTATCATGCAGACATTAAATATCTGCAGAATAAAAGTATTCATAAAGAAACAAAGAATACTGCATTTACGTATTAAATTTTTTGTAGTAGGTCCAGATTCATAATCCAAAAAATCTTCGTTCTTGGACGATACGACATGAACGAAAAAATACAGTCCAACCAGGATATATATTGTATAAGGCTGCATCAATGCTAGATGCATAGGTAAATAAAAAACAGATACGAACATCATGAGTTGTCCGACAACAAAACCAGTTGTCGATGCAATATCTTTCTCGGACTCTTCTTCCATAACCCGAGTTTGCATAAGAAAGAAATAACTCGGTCCTATGGACAAAGTAGTCAAAAATCCATAAGATAATCCGACTACGACGACCGATTGAGCTAGTTTACTGAATACAGATTTGAAAATTAATATGGGCATAAGCTCCTGATTTGCAAGCACTAAAAAAAGAAATGGTTAATGATACAATACTAAAGAAATGGTTAATAATACAATACTTTAGTTTTATACGACTGGGAAATAAATACGGCGGGAATCAGAATCTACGAATCTATGCTTGTGCTTGCTTTATTATGTCATAATAACTATAATTATTCTGATATTCTTGTTACTGGATATTTATTTACTTCATAGAAATCAATCAATAAGTATTGTTTCTATATGGTTTTCTGCTTCTATAGAAAAGTTGATTTCAAAAACCGATTTCGAGATATTTTGACTTGACTTCAAAAGTCAATAAATGGAATACAAGAAAAAGATTTTTTTCTACTATGTATGTATTTTATTTCTTTCCTATTTTTAGGAAAAAAAAGGCAACTCCCCGAAGCATTTCGTCATTTGCTACGCCCTTCTTTATCTCTGAGTGCCTAGGTATCCACCGTAAGCCTTTCTTGAACCTCGCTATTAACCATAAGGTTATGCCATCCTAAAGTGCTCCTTCCTAAATGAAAGGATCTGATTAAGAATCTTATCAACGTCCATAAATGAGAAATTCGAAAGAATTTCGAAATCAAAATCATTAAGATTTTCAGATTTTTAAATTGCCATTCCATCTTACGGAGATTTTTGGTTTTCTTACCAAATGCAAACGATTCTTTATTATATAGTCATTAATATATACGGTCATATATGAAATGCAAATATCATCTTCCATATATAATATATATAGATTGATGATATGAAGATACTATCTATCATATATGAAATGAGAGGGCCACTACAAAGAAGTTCCGAGAGTTACGAAGGAAGCTTAGGGCTTATATTATTTATGGGTTGAGAACAGAAGTTGAACTCTAAGAGGTAGAATCTACTGTTGTTCCTCAGTAGCTCAGTGGTAGAGCGGTCGGCTGTTAACTGATTGGTCGTAGGTTCGAATCCTACTTGGGGAGATTGGATTAGCTCTTAATGAAAGAATAAAGAATTTCATTAAAAGCTTTGACCCTGACTTAGAAGAGGTAACCTCTTTTGTTTCTATTACTTCTTGAAATAAATATTTTTACACAATAAAAAATATTCTTAATAACGAAGAACGCTATGCTATTATGAAATAATGAATACTTGTAATAGCTCTGCTATTAATACTTGGCTATTTCAACAAATGGCCATATCCAATATTCAATAACTCTGCGTCCGCTATCCGGATCATGACTTTCCTACCCCGAGAGGGAACGTCAAGGGCCTTTCCTTTAAAGGCTTTGGGCGAGGAGGGACTCGAACCCCCGACACCGTGGTTCGTAGCCACGTGCTCTAATCCTTCTGAGCTACAGGCCCCACTCCGTCTCTACTGGA